ACCAAAGCTCTTATTTTCTGTTGAGTAATAGTGCGAGTAAGTCTTGAATGAGCCCCTCGAAAACTTGATGCAAATAAACGAATTTTTGTTCTACGTCTCCGAGCTATATATCCGCGTTTAATTCTGGTCATTGAATAAATAAAACTTTGACGAATAACTAATTGATTTTTTTCTTTCAGTTATTCTTTTCCCCGTCCTGGTCTATTAATAACCAAACGGATTTTTCCAATGTATAAAATACAAATTCCAATGGCTTTGGCTACTATAACCTTCCCGACCACGATTTTTTCTTTTTTTTTTTTTAGGTATTTTACTGCGAAATACGAAAGAAATAATAAAGTTTCTTTTGCTAGGTGTCAAAAATATAGTCAATAAGAAAAAAAAGAAATATAAATTAAATGGATAAAGAAATAGTGGGTTCCATCGTTTCTATGGTTACTTCTTAAACGGTGAGGTCTTCTCTATACACCGGAGCCTTTAACTTCATTTAATCAATGTTATTGGTAACTTGTATAGTTCACACCACACTCTTTGGCTCTACCCACGAATTATCCAGTAACAGGTCTTTCACAATGAGACCCACCTATACAGTAACGGTATTTAATTATGAAAGTTAGCTGGGTAGCTGACCCTCGCAGTCCGTTCTTGACCGAGTGGGGACTTCATTTTTATGTTTTTTTTTTGAATTTCAATAAGATTTCCTCCGCTTAATGGATAACCATTTGCTACCAATGGAGAATTGCTTCTCATCTTAAATTCAGGTGATTGGATTTGCACCAATGTAAACCATAAACTTTATACACAATAGAGGGATCAATTTGCTTCTTTTTAGATAGTGAATGGAGTTCCTTCTTCCATTCTATCCTATTTACTGGTACTGATCATTCATACTGGAAAGCGGTTTTCTTGCTTTTTTTTGTGCCAGCTCATGATCTAAACGAGTCGCACATACACCCTAGTACATGTTCCTCGACGCTGAGGACATCCCCGAAGAGCGGGGGATTTCGTGACAGTTCGAATTGGCTGTCTTGTATTTCTAATAAGTTGTTTAATAGTTGGCATGTTGAATCATATACATAATGGGCTGGTTTAGATTGATCCTAACCGGATGGTTATGAAATTTTTCTATTTAATAGAATAGTAAACGCGGAGATAAAATCTCAAATCACGGATTTGTACAAAATCCGTTTTTTTTCATCCAACTGCTACAAGATCAACAATTCCATAAGCTTGGGCTTCTGTTGCTGACATAAAAACGTCTCTTTCCATGTCTTCAGATACAACCCATAATGGTTTGCCCGTCCTTTGTACATAAACCCTTGTGATGGTTTCGCGTAGTTTCAGCAGTTCTTCCGCTTCCAGGATAAATTCTCCCGTTTGCGCCTCATAAAAAGAACTAGCAGGTTGATGGATCATTACCCTGATGATAGAAGGGTTCTCTATCTGGTGTGATGAAAGGAACAGAAAAGAAAGATAAAGAATAATAGGAAAAAAGATAGAATTGAACAACCGTACGGGCATCGTCTTTTGTGCATTGCATACGGCTCTACAATCAAATTGACCCTTACTTTCCATTCAAGAAAGATAAAAATAGAATCTCTCAGCCCCAGCTGGGTAAATGATCAAATTGCCACCCTTCCTTTTGGAGGAGTTAAAAAATACTATGATGGCTCCGTTGCTTTCGATTTTAAACTGGAATCTTTTTTTTGTCTTTGATTCAGCAATCCCAAAGTTTCTTTTTGATCCAACCAAAAAAGGAAAAATCTTGTTTTTTTTTTTCGCACTCTTTTTTTTATAACATAAATATTGTTAAGAGTCCTTCGGTGTGAAAACAAAAAAGTTTGTGACGCTGAATTGGACTCCCGATAGATAAGAGAAAATCGGGAATACCTTTTATCTCATACTACTCGCTCGATACATAATCAAATCTTAAAAAAAAAACCATACAAAAATATTTCATATCGAATTCGAAGTGCCATGCTATTATTACTTAATATTCATATGGCGAAGGCATAGTTTTCTTTTTTCTCTCAAATAAAAAAACCTCATTGGCGCCAAGCGTGAGGGAATGCTAGACGTTTGGTAATTTCTCCTCCAACCAGGATAAAAGATCCCATTGACGCGGCTAATCCCATGCATATTGTATGGACCTCTGGTCGCACAAATTGCATAGTATCATAAATAGCTACTCCAGGTATTACCCATCCGCCAGGAGAGTTTATAAACAAATACAGATCTTTGGTATCATCCTCGATACTGAGATATACCATAAGACCAATAAGTTGATTCGAGATCTCGCTATCAACTTCTTGACCTAAAAAAAGTAATCTTTCTCGATAAAGTCGGTTGATTAGGGTCAAATTGGTTCCCTTAGGAACCGTACATGCACCTTTTGATGCATACGGTTCAAAAAAAATTGCGAAAAAAAGAATCAATGTATAGATTCCAGTCCTCTTTCTTTTTTCCTATTCTTTTTCATATCAGGTTTTTTCTAACTTCT